TTACAATACTCGTGAAGAAAAAACCGTAATAAATGCAACGAAGAGGCATCTTTCACCCAATAGCGAATAATTTGAACCAAAATTTCCAGATGGAGGGGGTATGGTATTAATACATCTGACACATAATTAAAATGTGGGAATTTATCCTCTAAAAAAGGAAATATTGAATGAATTGATCGTAAATTATAAGATTTTGTGATTTCTGCTTCTTCTAAGGAAGATACTAATCGTAAGGAAAATGGAATTTCCACAATGAGTGCAAACCCTTCTGATAGAATTTGAGAATACAAATTTTTGTTGTACCCCAAAAAATGATTTTGGTTATAATAATTAGTGGAAATAATCAAATGATTCTGTTGATACATTCCAGTAATTAAACGTTTTACAATTAGTAAACTGGATTTCTTGTCATAACCCACATTTTCCAACAAAATGGATCCATTTAAAAAATGATCATGAGCAAATGCATAAATATACTCCCGAAAGAGAAGTGGGTATAGGAAGTTGTGTTGCCGAGATTTATCAAGTTCTAAATATCCTTGAAATTCTTCCATTTTCAATTAGATTTGAACCAGGGATAGTATAATGAATTTATTGGGTTATCAAATGATACATAGTGCGATACAGTCAAAACAAGGTATTAAAGAATAAGAATATATACCTCGTAAACAGGTAAGACTCATCAACGAACTCTCTATCCGCTCTTTTCTTTTTCCTTCTAATTGGTTTATGTTTATTTTAGGATAACAAGATGGTTAGAAATCCTTTATTTTTTCAACGCAATCGCTCTTTTGATTTTGGAAAAAAAAAAAGATCTTTATCAATATACTGCTTCTTCTACACATTCATCTCTACCCCTAATGTAGAATAACTAATAGTTAGGACTCATAAAAAAATCGATAATCCGCTCATGAGAAAAGTCCTTCCCGCATCAAGCACTAATATCTTTTTAACGTATAATTAGATCGGGTAATCATTCAAATTAAGAACATAAGCTCGTTGCTTTTTATTTCTCTAGAATTGGAGCCCTAGAGCTCTATCCATTTATTCATTCGACCCGACTTGAAATTTATTTTGTTCCACATCAAGAATTCAAACAAGCTTTTGAACCCATCAGGTAAAAATATTCCCCGAATTCCCCATTGATACGACATGCTGTTTTTTCCATTCATTCCTTTCAGGATCAGTCGTGGTCTTACAAACTCTACCGATAGTATGGACGAATCTGTTACTTCATACAAATGTGTAAAAGATGCTAGCCGCACTTAAAAGCCGAGTACTCTACCATTGAGTTAGCAACCCGAATAAAAAAAAGAATTAGTATGTGCAGATACAATCAGAATCAAAAACGAAATGGAATTGCACGACGTAATCAAATAAAATATCAAATGGAATCAAATAAAAAAAAAAAATGGATATACCGTCTCTTGTATCTTATCTTATGTTATCCCTTCTTAGATTATCTATTTTTTTTTGAATCAAAATTTGTATATCACACAAAAGTCACTTCTTGTATCACAGAAAATCCAATGAGCCCATCATGTGAATTGAATGAAGTAAAATAAAAAAAACCAAGTCTATGAAGCGGAGATAACTAGATCTATTTATCCACAATCGGATTATATTTGTTTGATCCACTGTTGTCAATATGAATGTGAATAGTGAAAAACGAATACAATGGAGAACACAAAAGAATAAAAAAAAAAAAAAAATAGAAATAACAATTTCAATTGAATATCTTTCTTTTTTTATTTATATTTCATTATTCAATTGAATTAGTCAATTGAAATATCTATTTATTAATATTTCATCTATAAATTATATATTTCTATTAATTGAAATAAATAGAAATAGGAAAATATATATATATAAAATATATAATAATTAAAATGAAAAAAAGAGAAAATAAATAAAAAAAGAAAAAACTACGGAGTTGTGTTGGATTGGCACGATAGAGATAATGAACATAAATAGAAAAAAAAAAGTGTAGGCGAAAGAATAAATTAAGGTAAGGAAGAAGTAAAGTAGAAAAAAATCTCGGGTTTATTCAATCAATAAATAAATATAAGTAGAATAAACAAGCGTAATCCCTTGTGTTTTTTTATTTGTTCATAGATTTCCAACAAAAACCAACCCATTGATGGTAATGTCCAAATTTTCTATTTCTAGTATAAAACCAATTATTTCATTTATTCACTTGATTGATCTTTAATAAATAAGTGTAGTAGAACAAGAGAGGGGGGAAATAATAGAGAAAAGGTTATCCAAAGCTATAGACAAGTCATCCACACCCTCTTTTTTTTTTTATTTCATTAATTGAATTTTTCGGTTATTGATTCAGGTCAAATTCCGTAAAAACCGCAGCCCTCTTTGAAATATCATGAACAGTTCCTGTAGGTTGAGCACCTTTTTCAAGAAAATATAGAATTGCAGGAACATTTAAATAGGTTTGATTCTTTATCGGATCATAAAAACCCACTTTACGAAGATCTCTTCCCTCTCTTCGGGATCGAACATCAATTGCAACGATTCGATAAACGGCTCATTGGGATAGATGTAGATTAACAATACCCCCCCCAGAACCGTATAAGAAGTTTTCTCCTCGTACGGCTCGAGAAAATTTGAAGTTATGTATATGTATAGAATTCTAATTAATGTAAAATAGATCCATAGATTATCAAATCAATTAGACTATGATTTCATTTTTTTTTTTATTCTTTTCCAAAAAAGAAATTAAAAAAAAAATTCTTATTTGTATCCTCATAACTCAAGTTGGGTAACTCTCACTCAAAGGAAAACCTTTAAGCATTTCATTTATTGAGCCGTCTATAACCCCCTTTTTGCCTGTCTCCTTTAGAATCTATTCTATTCTTCATTCTGATCTAGTTTAGTTATTGAGACAATTAACAAGTTTAGTTATTAAAACAATTAAAAAAGGTATTTCCTTGTTCCGGGATCCTTTATCTTTGCTTTGAATCATTGGGTTTAGACATTACTTCGGTGATCTTTAATCCTTTCAAAATGGCAGCAACATACCATTTTTTGTGATTTCTTTTTATCAAAGAACCATATGAATGATTGATTCTCGCGTGATACACTTTTGATCAAAAGAGTTTTCCTAATTCCAACAAATTTGATGTTTGAATTTGAAACTTGCTTGAATTGGATCCTTTCGATTTCTATATCGAAAATATACTTACGAAGTTGTTTCAACTTATTGATTGACACTAACCCTAGATCTCCGCCCCTGATAAATGAATTAATACTTTCTACTCGAGCTCCATCATGTAATATTTACATTAAAACTTCCCCAAAATGAAATGAGGGTTATAGTGGAACAGAACAAACGATGTCGAGCCAAGAGCATCTTCATTCCTATATATAAAAGAAAATGGTGGATGTAAGATAAGAATCCACAGTTGATCATGTCCTTCAAGTCGCACGTTGCTTTCTACCACATCGTTTTAAACGAAGTTTTACCATAACCTCTAGTTTCTTGGAACTGGTATGTAATTGATTCAATTATGGAATCATGAATAGTCATTGGTTTAGTTGGTACATAGTTATCTATACTGTTATGAATGGGTAGTTTCTTAAAAAGTATCAGCAAGAATTCCATTTTTTTTAAACCCACATTTTCTTTTAGATATTGGATTTTCTTTTAGTATATTGGATGAATACAATTTTTTGTATGAATGCAATATTTATTTAATATGAAATGGAATATATATATTATTCTTTTTTTTTTTTTATTTCTATAAATTTAGAAAAAATTACGAATAAATAAGAAATACGTTCTTTTTGAATCCGCATTTTCAAGTTTCTTGATAGGATGGATTCGCCAGTTTAACACTTCTTCAAGTACCAAGGATTCATAGGAAATCATTCAAAATAATTGATTGAAAGTTTTCTACCTCGATATTATTATTTGACTAAAGTTTTCCAATAAGGGAAGGGACATTTTATTATCTTTTATTATCATAAAAAAAACCTATTCGAATTAACCCATCAATGATTTAAAACAAATAGATAGATCAAAAACAAATCCAATTTTTTTTTACTCTAAATTATTTTAGCCTAAACCGGTCTTAAGAGACTTAATCCCATTGATTCAATTCAATTAGTACCAAAAACGCAAGCCCTTCGTATTTATAATTCCACATAAATCCACAGAAATAAAATAATCAAGTTGCACACACCATTTAAGGGATAGAGAATAAGAGAGGCTTTCACATTTTGATTTTGAATTTAAATGACATCATGGAAAATATATGAGACGTAAGGTTTTTTTATGAATAACGAATTTCAAATATGAATATGAAAGATATGGACATACGATGAAAAGCCCGTCCTACTTTTTTTTTCATTAAAAAAGTCTTTTTTTTTTTTATCTATGTTCCCATCTTTTACCTAGATAAAAAATGGATTCAATTCCATCTACGTCTTATGGTATTTAAACTCGATTAAATTTGTGAAAAAAATATGATTTAGAGACGAATCAAAAATAAGAAAAATAATGATAAGAAAGAAGAATCACATTCTATCTAATATTAGACTCTTAAACAGAAGGTTGTTCAAAAAAGGCAATCTTTTTTTGATATGATAATTTTGATATGATTATATCATATATAATATTAGGGAATATTATGATATATAATATCATAATACTATGATATATATAATACGCATACTCTGGGACGGAAGGATTCGAACCTCCGAATAGCGGGACCAAAACCCGTTGCCTTACCACTTGGCCACGCCCCATTTCTATTCAAGACTAATAAACACTAATATTTTTAGTGGTTGTTCGTCAATTCCAGTCCAAATATTGATAGAATCAATTAGATTGTTGCTAGGATTTTGATACGTGTAGATATCGAATGAAACTGAATTTATTGATCATTAGATATAATTCAATTAAGATATTGTATGAAAGTAGGATTTCTTCTATATCTATTTTGATTTGAGAATGGAAGGATTTTTGATTGGCTGAGTTCAAATCAAAGAAAAGAAAGGTTTTTTGACCTACCTTATGTTATTAATTTTGACCTTATCCCTTATATCAATAATAAGATATTAATAACTCAATCAACTCAAAAAAAAATTATCTTCAAGAACAAAATGTTTGTTATGCTTAATATTTTAAGTTTAATCTGTATCTGTCTTAATTCTGTCCTTTATTCAAGTAGCTTTTTCTTAGCCAAATTACCCGAGGCCTACGCTTTTTTGAATCCAATAGTAGATATTATGCCAGTAATACCTGTGTTCTTTTTTTTATTAGCTTTTGTGTGGCAAGCTGCTGTAAGTTTTCGATGAGATTTTTCATACTATCCTAGAAAAATTCATGATTTACTCGAAAAAAAAATTCTAACAATTTCTAATATAAGATCAGATAAGTCTTACATACAGTCTGAACCGTTAAGTTAAATATTGAAATTCTTGTATAGCTGTGCTAAATCTAGATCACTCTCATTTTCTTGTTATAACTTTTTTTTCCATTGAACGACCCTATTAGAGTCCCCCACAATATATAATTGTTGGTATAAAAGAAAATTTTCATTAATAAACAACTCAACTCTGATTTTCTGAAATTTTTTTTTTTTTTCTAGAAATCACTTCATTTCTTGGTGTCAAAAAATAGGGTATGCAGTATAAAAATAGAGAATCTATTCTCTTTTTTTTTTTTTCAAAAAAAAAAATGCTATTGGAGATTGTGTAATGCTTACTCTAAAACTATTTGTTTATACAGTAGTGATATTCTTTGTTTCTCTCTTCATTTTCGGATTCCTATCTAATGACCCGGGACGTAATCCTGGACGTGAAGAATAAAAAATCTGATTTTGGTTTTCCTTGCTTGATTTGCAAATTTTTATCTATTCCACATCTTTCTTTAACTATATATAAAAAAAAAAATACCAAGTCATCGACAGAAACGGAAAGAGAGGGATTCGAACCCTCGGTACGAAAAACGCGTACAACGGATTAGCAATCCGACGCTTTAATCCACTCAGCCATCTCTCCCCCAATTGAAAAATGAAAAAGAATAATTACTATGATACATTAAGTAAGGCTTGAAAAAAGCCCTTCTTTATCTCTCTTTATTATTTTATTATATCTTTATTATTTATTATATAGATAGCTATATAAAGCTATCTATAGATAATATATATCTAAAAACTTTTATCAGAAATTCCAATTCCATTTAGATTTAAAATAAAGTAAGGGCTCAAAAGAGATATCTACAATCCAATATTTGAATATATAAATACCAATCTATTAAATGTTAATAAAAAAAATTTTGAATAAATTAAGAAAATAAAAAATAAAATGAAAATATATATATATTAAATAATAAATAAAATCAATAAAAGTACCTTGTTTATTTCGTCCGAAAAGTCCCTTTTTATTTCCACGGCCTGGCCTGGTCAGTACCTAGCCGGGCTTTTTTTTTTGTTCCAATGAATCGTAGAAAAAATGATTTATTTTATTTGAAAACTCAAAATTCTTTTGAAATAAAATAACAAAAATCGAAACAACAATCATATCATAAGAAGGATTATTTCGATTCCTATGATACAGAATCAAAGTGCCATTTCTTATTATTCTTTCTTTTTTTATTTACTTTTTTTTACTGGAATAAAAAAAACTTATCATTTAATTAGTTAAATGAGTCCTCGTTTACTAATCTCATTAGTCTTCCTGATAAAAATATGTCAACGCTCTCATTTTCATGATTTTTTTTCTGATCCTATTTTTTTATTACTTATTACTATGACCTATTTTTGTGTTCGACAAAAGGTCGATTTATATGCAATAATAGCATTGTAGCGGGTATAGTTTAGTGGTAAAAGGGTGATTCGTTCTATTAACCCTTTCATAGTTAAAGGGTCTTTCGTTTGATTTATATTTCGATCAAAAACTTTATTTCTTAAAAGGATTAAATCCTTTTCCTATCGATGAAAAATTCGAGGAAAAATAGAAATTCTCGTGATTTGTATCCAAGAGTCCGTTATAAATTGAAAAAATTGGATCATGAAATTACGAAACATAATTTATTTTTGAATTGGATCCATACTTCCAATTGAACGAGTAAGGAATCCATGGATAAAGGTAGAAAGAACGGTCTATTTCTAATCGTAACTAAATCTTCAATTTGAGATTTATATAAGGGAGATTGAAGCAAAACAAAATAGCTATTAAACAATGTCTTTGGTTTACTAGAGACATCGACAGATTATATTGTTTTAGCTCGTTGGAAACAAAAAAGACTTTTCCTAAGGATTATTTCAAATAGAAATAGGGAACGAAGTAACTAGAAAAGATTGTTAGAATACTCTTTTCTTCTATAGGGATCATCTATAAAGCAGGTCCTTTTGAATGCATTCAGACAGAAAGGCTGACATAGATGTTATGGGTAGAATTTGTTTTTTTTTTCGTTTACATCTTTTTTTTCCATCTTCCATAAAGGAGCCGAATGAAATCAAAGTTTCACGTTCGGTTTTGAATTAGAGACGTTCAAAATGATGAATCAACGTCGACTATAACCCCTAGCCTTCCAAGCTAACGATGCGGGTTCGATTCCCGCTACCCGCTTATCTTATATATTTTATCTTCTATTTTTTTTATTAAAATGATATAGATTTATTATTTTTTGATTACTCTATTTCGAAATTCATAATAGACAAATATTTTTGAATTGATTCATTTCAAATTCGAATATTTGAATTCTATTTATTTTATAATATAAAAAATTATTATTATATAAAGTACTCTATATTATTTTATAAAATAAGATAATTTAATTAATATAGAATAAAATGAATCTAGAATTACTATAAATCATAATAAGATAAATTTTACAATTTAATTGTAAATTAAATTAATGGAATGCATCATTGAATTGAATAAGCAATTTCCAGAATTCGTGCACATCTTTTGTTCATAAAAAAAAAAGATGTGCAAATAAGAAAAAAAAATAGGAGTGAAATTAACTGTGACACGTTCATTAAAAAAAAATCCTTTTGTAGCAAATTATTTATTAAAAAAAATAAATAAGCTTAACACAAAAGAAGAAAAAGAAATAATAATAACTTGGTCACGAGCATCTACCATTATACCCACAATGATTGGTCATACTCTTGCTATTCATAATGGAAAGGAACATTTGCCTATTTATATAATAGATCGTATGGTAGGGCATAAGTTGGGAGAATTTGTGCCAACTCTAAATTTCCGAGGGCATGCGAAAAATGATAATAAATCTCGTCGTTACTAATTTAAATTAGTAAAATCAGAAAATAAAATGAATAGATAAAAAATAAAGATATTTATGATTCATTAGTGAGAGGTGAACCTTATGATAAAGAAGACAAAAAAGAATGGATATACAGAAGTATACGCTTTAGGTCAACATATATGTATGTCCACTCACAAAGCACGAAGAGTAATTGATCAAATTCGTGGACGTTCTTACGAAGAAACACTTATGATACTAGAACTCATGCCTTATCGAGCATGTTATCCCATTTTTAAATTGGTTTATTCTGTAGCAGCAAATGCTAGTCACAATATGGGTCTCAACGAAACTAATTTAGTCATTAGTAAAGCTGAGGTCAACAAAAGTATTACTGTGAAAAAATTAAAACCTCGAGCTCGAGGCCGAAGTTATCCGATAAAAAGACCCACTTGTTGTATAACTATTGTATTGAAAGATATATCTTCTTTAAATGAAGAAGAGTGTAAAAGATCCGAATACTCCATATTATGCTTAAAAAAATCTACATGTTATAATATGGATAATAATGGGGGAGTATGGGACAAAAAATAAATCCACTCGGTTTTAGACTTGGTGCAACCCAAGGACATCGTTCTATTTGGTTTGCACAACCAAAAAATTATTCTGAAGGTCTACAAGAAGATCAAAAAATACGAGATTGTATCCAAAATTATGTAAAAAAAAATAGAAGAATATTCTCCGGTGTTGAGGGAATTGCACGTATCGAAATTCAAAAAAGAATTGATCTCATTCAGGTAATAATCTATATAGGCTTCCCAAAGTTATTAATAGAAAGTGGGTCTCGAAGAATCGAAGAATTACAAATGAATGTACAAAAAGAGTTAAATTTTGTCAACCGAAAACTAAACATTGCTATTACAAGACTTGAAAACCCTTATGGAAACCCTACTATTCTTGCAGAATTTATAGCCGGGCAGCTAAAGAATAGAGTTTCATTTCGAAAAGCAATGAAAAAAACTATTGAATTAACTGAACAGGCAGGTACAAAGGGAATTCAAGTACAAATTGCAGGGCGTATAGACGGAAAAGAAATTGCACGTGTTGAATGGATCAGAGAAGGTAGGGTTCCTCTACAAACCATTCGAGCTAAAATTGATTATTGTTCCTATACAGTTGGAACTATCTATGGGATATTAGGGATTAAAATTTGGATATTTGTAGACGAGGAATAATAAGCCTTTCCTCAATTTATCTTTCTATTTTATTCTTTTAGTCAATGATAGAAGAAAAAAAAATGAATTTTTTTTTAATAGTAAATGAGAAATTCTATAGGCTTGAATAAAAATTCAATTAATTATTTGAAAAAATTGCTATGCTTAGTGTGCGACTCGTTGGTTTTTCTGTTAGGATAAAAATAGACCTGACCATAACATAATATGAACTAATAATTCAAAAAAATAACCAACTCATCGTTTCACATTATCTGGATCGAAAAAAGAAAGCAGTCAAGATATGTTATATTGGGCATGTCATATCATTGTAGCAACTGAAATATTTTTTGCATAAACAAAAACACCAATCTAATTATCAGTTGTGAAGCATTAAAAGTATACGGATAAATGGAAGGGTGAAAGAAAGAGAGAAAAAGAATATCAAAGATATAAGATTCCAATATGGAATATGTAAGGTCTATGAGTCATCTCATAAAAGGTAGTGTAAGAAAACAGCAATACTGATTGATTCATAATTAGATTAATCTTTTAATAGAAGAAAAAAGCCAAGAGCCCTGAGTCAATAAAGACTGAGAAGATTGACTCAACAACAAATTTCATTCATTAGGGGCTCCATTGTAGAATTAAGACCTAACCATTAATCAAGAAATGATGGGGACGAGGGAACCCAAGAATACATAATATTCTGTTGAAAATAAATATTAATGATTCATTGGGTAGGATGGCGGAATCCACCCAAGACCAATCCATTAATTCGAAAAGGTCATTTCATGGGCTAAGCTTAGAACGTAAATAGATATAAAAAGAGTAAATATTCGCCCGCGAACTTTTTTTTATTGGCTTTAATTTCTATATTTTGGTCGCTCAAAGACCCCCCAAAAAATAATAGATAATAAAAAAAAAAGAGAAACCAAAATCAAATAAAGATTCCATTATTTATAAGACCTTAAAAAAAATATTATCTATTATTTTTTTGAATATATAAAATATATAAATATGTAAATCATGTATAAATAGAATACATATTTTTTAGTTCTATCTCAAAAGAAGAGAGAAAAATGGATAATAGATTAGATGAAATCTCAAAGAATACCCTAATTCGATCTATTTATTATTGACACTATATATGTATAGTCTATTCTTTTGGAATCGTTTCATTCGTGAGGAGCTGGATGAGAAGAAACTCTCATGTCCGGTTCTGTAGTAGAGATGGAATTGAGAAAAAACAACCATCCACTATAACCCCAAAAAAACTAGATTTCGTAAACACCATAGAGGAAGAATGAAAGGAATTTCGTATCGAGGTAATCATATTTGTTTCGGTAGATATGCTCTTCAGGCACTTGAACCCGCTTGGATCACATCGAGACAAATAGAAGCAGGACGAAGAGCAATGACACGAAATGCACGACGTGGCGGAAAAATATGGGTACGTATATTTCCAGACAAACCAGTTACAGTAAGACCCACGGAAACACGTATGGGTTCGGGGAAAGGATCTCCTGAATATTGGGTAACTGTCGTTAAACCAGGTAGAATACTTTATGAAATGGGCGGAGTAGCAGAAAATATAGCCAGAAAAGCTATTTCAATAGCGGCGTCCAAAATGCCTATACGAACCCAATTCATTATTTCGGGATAGGAATGTAGAATCAAAGGAAAGTGGTCTTTGGTATGCAAAAAAAAATTGCCATTTCAAATTTCTTTTTTGTTTGGTTTGAACAAACAATATTTCTTTTTGTTTTTTTTTTTAGCCCTTTGAATTGAAAGAACAGATTCACAAAAATAATATGATTCAACCTCAAAGCCATTTGAATGTAGCGGATAACAGCGGGGCCCGAAAATTGATGTGTATTCGAATCATAGGAGCTAGTAATCGACGATATGCTCATATTGGTGACGTTATTATTGCTGTAATCAAAGAAGCAGTCCCAAATACACCTCTAGAAAGATCAGAAGTGATTAGAGCTGTAATTGTACGTACTTGTAAAGAACTCAAACGTGAAAACGGTATGATAATACGCTATGATGACAATGCTGCGGTTGTTATTGATCAAGAGGGAAATCCAAAAGGAACCCGAATTTTTGGTGCGATCCCCCGCGAATTGAGACAATTAAATTTCACTAAAATTATTTCATTAGCACCTGAAGTGTTATAAGATGAGACCGAGATATAGTTAGAATATTTGAATGAAATTAATTAATAGATTGTATCTCACGTATATACTTTTCAAAATTTAAAAATATTGAATAAATAAAGAGCATGTTAATTATATTAAAATTCGAAAGAAACACTCATTTTGGTTTATCATGGGTAAGGATACTATTGCTAACCTAATAACCTCTATACGCAATGCTGACATGACTAGAAAAGAAATGGTTCGAATACCATCTACTAACATCACTAAAAACATTGTGAAAATACTTTTACGAGAAGGTTTTATTGAAAACGTAAGGAAACATTTTAAAAACAACCAAAATTTTTTTGTTTTAACCCTACGACATAAAAGGAATAGGAAAGGACCATTTAAAAGTTTTTTAAATTTAAAACAGATCAGTAGACCTGGTCTACGAATCTATTCTAACTATCAAAAAATTCCTAGAATTTTAGGAGGGATGGGGGTTGTAATTCTTTCCACTTCTAGGGGTATAATGACAGACCGAGAGGCTCGACTAGAAAAAATGGGCGGAGAAATTTTGTGTTATATATGGTAATCTTTATAATATGCGAATTATATACAAAACTTCCCTATCTCTTTTTTTTTTTTTTTTACAAAAAAGAGAGGATTTCTAATATGATATAAGTCTTGCTTCATTAGTTGATACTTCAAGGGTTTTCACCAAAAATGAAAGAACAAAAATAAAGTGATGAAGGTTTAATTACAGATAGATAATGGAGATAGAATTATAGATTTATTTTAGGACCGATTCAACATAGTACTATACATATACTAGCGCTGAATAGTGTTAAAATGAAAGTAAATTTTTATGATTCAACCATAGAACGTATAGTTTTATAAACTACAAAACAA